AATAAAGAGAATTTTCTACTCAAATTAGAATTTGCACCAGATATAAACGAAAAGGAATTGATAAACAATTCTCAGAAACAGAACAGGCTTACTACGTTATGGGATTTTGTATAGAATATCAAAACAAAACCGATTCAATTTACACCAATTACATATTCCAATCTGCTTGAATATCAGAAAAGCAAATGGATTCAGTATTTGATCTTTTCGCTGAGATAAAGAAATCAAAATCCGAAACAATATAGAGTCGGTTTTTTAGCACTTAACCTTAAATATTTAAAAATATTTAATATTTTGTTATTATGGATTCCATTGTTCAAAAAATTATTTGTAGAGAAGAGAGACATTTTTACCTATTTTTTATTCAATGAAAATTTGAAGTGTGATAATTTACTGATAATTCCCTATAGGCAACATATATAAATAAGATAGCCAATTGACTATCTGTGTAACAATTTCCGTTCTGGGGTTTACATATACTAATAATTGTTGTTATAATTGAAATTGAGAAGTATTTTTTATTTAAAAGAATCAATACTGATTAGTTATATATCAATTTGTATTTTCTTATGTTATTAGGAAAACACAATTCGAAATTCAAATACAAGAATCATTCATTAATTCGCAGTCGGGAGTCACTAGTTAATGGTTCAAACTTGTCATAAGTTTTAGCTTTTGTAACATAAAATCCACATTTGTTTTTTCAATAGAAAAGCGAGGGGAAGTTTTTAGGCATTGTGTTTTGAGATACCATATAATCAATCGAAGGGGTGAATCAAATATAATAAAAAGGGGGAAGGGATTTCTTTTATTTTAGAAAAGGTATTATCGGATTCGAGGTGCAAGTACAAAAACCAAGAAGTTTAGTAATCCACCCCAAAAAGGAAAAATTTTCACCTCTTAGGTTTATGTCTCGTTTTGGCGGCATGGCCGAGCGGTAAGGCGGGGGACTGCAAATCCCTTTTCCCCAGTTCAAATCTGGGTGTCGCCTGATCAACAAAAGAATCGAAATCTCTTATTCGGTTCTGCTGATATAACTCGCCGAACTATTCCCCAGCATAAGCAGAAGAAAGGGACTGTTGCTACTTGGTTGATTTTAAACACCTGTTGGGGGGGTTTTCTAAAAGATTGTAAATCGTTGTATCGAGGATTTAAGAAAAGATTATAATGGTCGAAGGGCTATCAAGACTTCCCGATCCCTTCTACTACTAATATTAATGATTGGGTCTTAAATTCCATTGGATAGCCGGCGGGTAGGACAGCTAATCGAATTAAATTAGTAATTGTGGACAAGGGTTTAGATACTGTATATACATATACAGACTCGCGAGAATCTCTGAGTGTTCGGACATTCAATCAATATTAGAGTGGATAGATAATTTACTTTATTTTATAGAATTTATAGAAAAAGCGCAAAAAGAAATAATTTTTGGGGGCCAACCCCCTGCCAAGAATATAATATACTGTCTCCCGACTATTTCACATAGATAGCGATCTATCTATTTCGGCTTTTTACCTATAAAAGTCAACAAAAAAAGAATGGGCCTTAGTATTCTTACATGTTCCATTAGTAACATTCCCTTGCGGTGTCATTGCGGATTTTACTTGTGTTTAGTCTTTCCCGATTAGAAATCGAGGAATTTTTTAGAAGTGTATTTAGTGAGTTGGTTCATCACCAGTCTTCGGTCAGAATCCCTTTTTGACTCTGCACCATTGATTCCACTATTATTAGTGAGCAATAATGGAATAATTCTATCAGAGAGATAGGGGACATAATTCACATGGATATAGTAAGTCTCGCTTGGGCTGTTTTAATGGTAGTCTTTACATTTTCCCTTTCACTCGTAGTATGGGGAAGAAGTGGTCTCTAGAAGCACTACTAATTGAGTTGAGGAATCAAACTGTATCAATTGTTTTAGAAATCGTTCTGCAACGCATTTTGAACTATTTAAAATAAAGATCTCTTCATTTTAAAATTTCATTGGATTCTAGTGGAGGAATGTATTCTATAAGAGTAAAACGATTCTTTCAGATTGATCGGAACAAATAGATGTATCAAAGAAATAGAATTGGGCCCTCTGTCAATTCCATATATAAAATTAATATCGACACTACATATATCTACATATATGAAGATAATATGGTAGATTGATCTCTATTAAGCCTCTAGCTTTATTATAAAGTACAACTTTATACACTATAATAACACTAATAGTACAGTACGGTAAGAAAGAACTCGATGAATCTTTCTTACCATACTATCGGATCTCGTAGACTACTGCCGATTATAGCCCGTCCATTTCATTTATTCATTTAAGACGCAAAATTGGAATCCCTTTCATTTGATTTTTTCAACCATTGATAAGATCAAGTTTCATTCAATTAATTATTTTGACTGACTGTTTTTACGTAAATGATAAGTAGAAAGGCAGTAGGAACTAAAATGAACAGTGCAGTAGCAATAAATGCAAGAATATTTACTTCCATAATCTCATCGTTTTTTTTTTTACTTCACAATAACTCGGGATTTAATCCCTTAGAGATAATCAATCTTGCGCCTGTAAATTCAATGAATGAATTAATATTCAATCGGATCAATCTCATGAATAACAATATCTAAGTTATCAAATCAATTCGTCGTCGAAAATTGAAAAGTATAACATAGGGAGATCTTTTATCCATACCGAATCCAAAATAGGATTCCCCGCGCAATCAAAAATTACTTTTTTTAGCATTATATAGGATTCTTTTCTGTTGTTTATTTTCTATAACCTATCTTACGTCTCCGTTGTACAATCATCAAATGAAGTATCATCTCACCACCCACCCCTTTCCATTAGTTACAAACCCCCAACAAATAAGACAAGCAAAGCGGAAAAAGATAAGCTCTAAACACCGTTTTTTTATAATCTAATTTTATTTGGAAAACAAAGAAGTGTGATAAAGCTGAGTCTCGGTAAAAAAGAGGGAATATTCCATCAAATTCACTATTTTAGTTATTTGCACTTTTTTTCGGGTTTGGTCTTTCTTCGACAGGACCCCGAAAAAAATAGAAAAAATAGTAAGTAAAAATTATTCATTCCCTTGCGAAAAGGGGGAAGGGGTTCCTTGATTAATCTTTATCTTTCTTTTAACCTCGGTTATTAGTCCTGGGAGACATATATCAAAAGCCCAGTATCCAATTTGAATAAAAATTTTTTTTTAACTTCACATTTAGTAATTGAGGTTCCATAAACAAAAACAGAGCCAGAAGGGGAGATTTTGTTAAATTCATTTTGTATTATACAAGAAACGAATTCCATCTGTGGATATGCGCCCGAGAAAGATATCGGACCTTGTTCCATTACATGAATGGGGATCAATCCAAAAAGAAGACTCAGTATCTCTTGGAATACTTACTATAATAATAATGCTACCAACCAAAAATTGTACTAATCTACATACGTCTTTCTCCTATCAATCAGTCCTCGTTGAAGTAATGAACATTGCTATTTGTTTGATTAGAAATGTGAAAAAAAAAGAATTCCCTTGGGAATGAAATGCTTCCCCATGTCCCCTCTTTCACAGAAAGAGGAGAGGCAGATTGGTGGACTTATTGGATTCGTCGGGACTGACGGGGCTCGAACCCGCAGCTTCCGCCTTGACAGGGCGGTGCTCTGACCAATTGAACTACAATCCCGGGGAAATAAGGGATCTAGCAGAAAATTTGATTCTTTTTTATTCCCCCGTATCAGGTATTTCTGAAGAAGAAGGGGATTCTACCATCTCATGGTAGATTGGTGAATTGTTGGGCCGAGCTGGATTTGAACCAGCGTAGACATATTGCCAACGAATTTACAGTCCGTCCCCATTAACCGCTCGGGCATCGACCCAGGAAGAATCAATTTTAGGCGTATTGGTAATCCCTGACCAACTTCTTTTCGTAGTACCCTACCCCCAGGGGAAGTCGAATCCCCGTTGCCTCCTTGAAAGAGAGATGTCCTGAGCCACTAGACGATGGGGGCATACTTGCTCAACCGCTATCATACCTATTATATGAACAATTTTTGAAATTGTCAATATAATAGGTATGATTAGATCCGAAGTATCCTTCAGTTTTTCACGATTTCATATAAATTTTGGATTCGTCATTCATATTCATGAATCATTCATTAGATTCTCCATTTTATTTGTATATAGAAATCTATATTATATTAATTATATTTATATTAATATTTAATTTCTAATAAAATAAAGACAAAAATTGCAATAATACGAAAGAAAACTAGGATTCTTTCGGGGAGTAATTAGTCCGTCAGAAAATAAAAAGAAAGGGGGTGAAATTCCATTTCTTACGCTCTCATTGTTAAGATGAGATATCCCTATCGCTATTTCACATTAAGCTAGGAAATGAGAAATCTGGGAATGGGGGATCACGAAGTTATTGAAAATTCTTTTTTTATCTAAGAATGTAGTTCAGGGACAAGTATAATCTATTCAGCATATGATTCAATAAAATATCTTGAATCTATGTGGAATTGGTAGGTGTACATGTATCAATCAAGTTAATTTCGTTCTGATGAGGATTCGTTCAATAAAAGAAAAGCAATTAAAGAAATTCGGTTTTGAAACAAAATTCCTTGCATTTTACCCTAGACTTGCTAGTTAAGAATAAGCCACTAGCCGCTATGAGTTTACTGTATATTTATTTATATAGACTTTGGTATATAATATATATTTATATAGATATAATATTTTACCCACATAGTATACCATTTACGAATTAAATCAAACAGGCCCCTTTAACTCAGTGGTAGAGTAACGCCATGGTGTCGGTTCAAGGGGGCTTTGGCTTTTTTTATAAAACTACAGTAGTAGTATTCATATTTGAAGGAAGAATAGAGATATTTTTAATAGTAGTAACCTACCGTATAATAATACGTTATCATTTATAGTCTAGTAGTTATCATGAATAATGATAAGTCATCTCTTGAATCACCGAATATTCCTATTTTCAATTA